TTAGGAACTTGTTAGGAACTTGATGTCTATAAATCAACAAGTCTAGAAATTCATTTCAGCCAATTGAACCTTCTCAAACTGTTTCTTTTTAAGAACTAAAAAGATTTGTGATAAAATAACAGATGCCAAGAAGAATAAAAGTCCTTGAACACGTAATGGGTCTTGAAGTACTATTTCTGCATCTCCCTGACCAAATCCGCCTACATTAGGATTACTCGTTAATGATTGATCCAATTTGACCGATTCACCCTCTGAAACAAGAAGTTCTGGTCCTGGGGGAATAATATTAACCACTTGCCGCCCATCCGCATTTGTTATGTTTATTTCATATCCGCCCTTTTCTTTTCGGATTATTTTGCTTACTATGCCTGCTGTTGTAGCATTATAAACCGTATTGTTACTCCTGCTCCCGTCGGGATAAATCTGACCCCTTCCCCTGTTCCCACCTATGTAAATAGGATATTTTAAGAAGTGAACATCTTTCTTATTAGTCGGATCAGGGGCAAGGATAGGAAAGACTATTTCGGTATATTTCTGGCCGGGAACGGGTCCTACCACAAGAATATTTTTTTTATTAGGGCGATAGCTCTGAAAAGACAAATTACCTATCTTTTCTTTCATCTCAGGAGAAATACGATCAGTAGGGGCTAATTCAAAACCCTCCGGTAAAATAAGAACAGCCCCCACATTCAAACCCCCCTTTTTACCATTAGCAAGAACCTGTTTCAGTTGTATATCATAAGGAATTCGAACAACTGCTTCAAATACAGTATCCGGAAGCACCGCTTGCGGAACCTCAATATCTACGGGCTTATTAGCTAAATGACAATTGGCACATACAATACGTCCCGTTGCTTCTCGTGGATTTTCATAACCTTGCTGTGCAAAAACGGGATATGCTTTTGAAATGTCCGGGTGGATTATGATATATATTAGAAGCGATACGGAAATAGAACGAGCAATCTGTTCCTTTATACAAGAAAAGGTGTTTCTATTTTCCATGGTCCAAGAGTTGATCCAAAAATTTCTACAATTACAATAAGGGGGGTAAGTTGCTAGTATAGTTCCTTATCCACGATTCTGTTAGTTAGGTAACTAATTTTACTGGAATGCTATTTTCCTGGAGAATAATATAAATATCAGATGAATCCCCAAGATGGTTAAAAATAGAAAAAGTAAGTATTATTTTCAATACTTTGTTTCTGTACAACTACAAAATAATAAGAGCTCTAATTTTAATTTTATTAGATTAATATCAGTGGATTTTTTTTATCAGTCATTCATTGAATGATAAATAACTACAAGTGACGGAGATACTCGATTTAAATAACGAAAAACCGAATATTTAAAAGCTGTATCAAGAATAACTGGAAGGGTGGAAACAAGACCAGATAGAATTTGATCGTTAGGAACAAATCCAAAATCTTTGTAGACAGAACTAATCATTAATTCCCAACCACGGGGTGAATGAAATCCGATAAAAAAGTCCGTTACTAATAGAATAGAAAAAGCTTTGACTGTATCGCTTAAGTTATATAGGAATTTCTGGAACCATGAGTTAAGAATAGCAAGTTCTTCATTACCAATGATAGAATACCCGCTTAGAATAAGAAAACATATTATATTTGTCGATAAATTCGAAATCGTCTGAATACGACCCTCATTGTGTATTTTAATTAGTTGGATCGTTTCTTGTTGGATTCCTATACGAAACTTGTGTAGACCTATTTCGGAGTATTCTTCGAGCAATTCGTCGAAGACGAACAGTTCCTCCAATTGGATGAATTTTTCTAGAATACTCTTTTCTTGAATCTCATTTAAATCAATTTCGGATTGACCGGTATGCCACCAATTAGTAATCCAATATTCCAGACTTTTTTTAAGTGAGAGAGAAAGCCACCAGGACAAAAATACTATAGATGCAAGATATACCAGAGGTGGAAATACTTTTACTTTCCTTTTTGCCATTTTTTCCTCTGTGAATTGTTAATCAACCCCATTCGTCCACTTTATGTGATTAAATGTTTCTTTCACTTTTTGAGTTGTCTATTCTATACAAGGTATTGAACCTATGAATCTTTTTTATTTTGTTTAGGATTTTTTGGTTAGTCTTTGAATCTAGAAAGAGTAGAGAAATTTATTTTGTGTTGGTCATCAAGTAACAAAAACAAAAAATGATAAAAAATAAGAATTTTTTTTTCAGTTCTAAAATATTATAGAAAAGGGGGATTCTTGTATTTTTATCTCTTGATAAAGTAGGAATCTACTAGTTATCAAAATACTTCAATTGGTACACGCAAGAAATAGGCCAATTCGGTAGCTTTTTGTTCAATTTCTTTTGGAGTCAAATTATCATCAATACGCGTTAAGGGAATAGCCCCTCGCCCCCGGATGTCTATATAAAGAACAGGACGAATATAAATACTATCTTTAACTTCTATTCTAATGGACTGAATATCTTTTATAAAGAATCGACGTAATATGCGACGATTCTTTCCAGGGAATCCCCAACGAAAAATATACATTACGCCCTCCTTTCTATCGAATCGATCATAACCACTACCTACATTCCAAAAAATTGTGCACCACAAATAGGAACTAATAAAGAGACCGGCGAGTCCGTAGAAAGACATCACAATCCCTTGCGAAAAAAAAATAATTGGATGAGAAGGAAAAAAGGATATCCAATTTCGTCCAAAGTAACTGGATGTTCCAACCGATAAGAATCCCAATGAACCTAAAAAAAGGATAAAGGCCCAGCAGAAATTACTTACTTTTCTAGACCCTGCACTAAGTTCTATCCATATATGTTCTGATCGCCAACTCATACTTGATTCGATTTTATTTTATTTAAATTGAGAGATTACCTCAAATTATTTTGACTTTACTTTTTTATTTATGAAATAACTCTCATCAACTAGCACTAGTTTGATATGAACCTTAGGAATAAGGGAATAAGTCATCAAATTGGTTAGATCTAAAAAACTAGCATACCTCATAAAATCCTACTATACATCTAAATACACGACTCGTCCATTGACTATATATCTTGTATATCTTGTGTCAGCGGACCCGGGGCCTGTGCTTTTTTATGTTTATGTTTGCTCAGCGAAAATCGCATATTATCTCATATTTCAATAAATAGATATCTATTTTATGATACAAATCAAAGTTTTGAAACAGTTGGAGGATATAGATATAGGGTTACCTCAAATCTAAAGAATCTTGTTTCTTTGAACATGAAAAGATAAAGAAGCCATTGCAATTGCCGGAAATACTAGGCCTACTAAAGGCACAAAAATAGAGGGAAAGCTAAAAGTTGTCATAGAATGGGTACCTCGATTTATTGTTTGTACCTGTTATGTTATTATTATATTATTATTTCAAAATTGAATATATCTTAGAAAAATTCGAATTTTGAAAATTCGAAAAGAATGAAAATAATTAATTCAAACGAAGCTCATTATTATATTATGAATATGTGCTTATTTCATGCTCAATTTCAATTATTAAAATTATCCATTGAAGTATCTATATCTAAGCATTTAAGTTAATATCTAGAATAAGAGCAAGAAATGTAGAATTAAGTATTTACCTTTTCATCTTGTCCTCGAATTTTAATTTACTAAAAAAAAAAGAAAACTTTCTTACAGATTCTCGAACAATTCATTTGTGACGAAAGAAAATTCTCCTTTTTTATTTTATTCTGGCAAACTAACTACCCATTTGCTACAAATGCTACAAACAATTGAGCTTAGTACTTTATTTTATTTTGTCTCTATTCCATTTTGATTCAAAGGAAAGAAAGCATGGAATTTAAATAACTCACCCAAAACGCTTTTTAAAAGATTACGTGATACAATTAGGTCAAATAAGCCCTTCTCAAATAAATATTCAGCCGATTGCGAACCCTCGGGTACTGTTTTATTCAATGTTTGTTCAATTACCCTTTTACCCGCAAATGCAATGTAGGCATCGGGTTCCGCAATAATGATATCACCCAACATACCAAAACTAGCTGTCACTCCACCAGTAGTAGGAGATGTAAGGATTGATACATAAAACAACTTTTTATTTGATTGATAATCATATAAAGCAGACGATATTTTAGCCATTTGCATCAAGCTCAAACTTCCCTCTTGCATGCGCGCCCCCCCGGAAGCACACACTATAACAAGAGGTAACAATTGATTCGTAGCATACTCAATCAAACGGGTGATTTTTTCCCCAACTGCGGATCCCATACTACCCCCCATAAATTGAAAATCCATAACCCCAACTGCTACGGAAATTCCATTTATGTAGCCTATGCCTGTTTGAATAGCCTCAGTTAATCCTGTATCTCTTTGATAAGAATCAATACGATCCTTATAAGGTTCTTCCTCCGAATGAAATTCAATGGGATCCAGAGAAACCATGTCTTCATCCATAGGATCCCAGGTACCAGGATCGATTAAAAGTTCAATTCTATCAGAACTACTCATTTTTAAATGATATCCACAATGTTCACAAATATTCATTTTTGATTTCAAAAATTTCTTATAATTTAATCCATAACAACTTTCGCATTGAACCCACAAATGCCTATATTTTTGAGTTACATCGAGATCATTAGAACTTTCTCCTATAGTTAAATCACTACCCGTTGTGCAGGTTTGTATCTTAAAACCTGCTTTTTCACTATTATTTCTACTTTCACTGCAAATGGCCCTATAAATGTAACTCTCTGTCGAAGTATGGATACAGATTTGAGACTGAAGATAACTGCCAATGCAATTATAAATATGATTATTCCAACTATATTGAGTATCAGACATATAACTAGAATTCTGATAACTATAAAAAGAACTAGAAAGTTCACTCAGAAAAGAATTATTGTTGTCAATTTCAAAAATTTTATTTTCAATATCAAAATATATTGAATAATTGTCTCCATTACTATCATTAACTAAAAAGGTGTCATCGGAGATGCAATTCCGAATATCTTTTTCGTCTAATAA